GAATCCCTCTACAACTTTTTATCGAATCAACAAAAAAAATTCTTGATAATGATAAATACATTAACAATAATGAAACAAATCAAGAAAGGATTAATAAAACAAAACAAAATAAAATTGACTTTATTTTGTCTATGACTATAAAAAAGGCTTTTGATAATCTTAGAAATAGTAAGCGGAAGTCAGATATTTTTTTTGATTTATCTTACTTGTCACAAAAATATGTATTTTTCAAATTATCACAAACGCAGATTATTAACTTCAATAAGTTAAGATCTATTCTTCAATATAATGGACCGTCTTTTTTTCTTAAGACTGAAATAAAGGATTTTTTTGGAAGACAAGGAATATTTCATTCCGAATTAAGACATAATAAACTTCCAAATTATGGAATGAATCCATGGAAAAACTGGTTAAAAGGTCATTATCAATACGATTTATCTCAGATTACATCGTCTAGATTAATCCCAAAAAAATGGCGAAATAGAATCAACCAATGCCAGACGTCTCAAAATAAAGATTTAAACAAATGGTATTCCTCTGAAAAAGACCAATTACTTGATTCAAAAAAAAAACAAAATTCGAAAGTCTATTTATTACCAAATAAAGAGGATAATTTCAAAAAAAACTATAGATATGATCTTTTATCATATAAATATATTCATTCTGAAACTAAAAATAACTACTATATTTATAGATCATCATTAGAAAGAAATAATAACCAAGAAAATTCCACCAGAAATAAAGAAAACTTTTTTAGCATACTCAAGAATATTTCTAGCAAGAATTATTTAGGAAAAAGCGATATTCTATATCTGGAAAAAAATAAAGATAGAAAATTTTTGTATAAAATTAATAAAAATATTAAGGTTGAACCTAATAAGGACCAAATAAAGGATAAAATTCATAATAATGGTCTTTTTTATCTTCCGATTGATTCAAATTCGGAAATAAATTACAAAAAGGTATTTTTTGATTGGATGGGAATGAATGAAAAAATATTAATCTTAAATTGCCTCATATCGAATCCGAAAGTTTTTTTCTTTCCAAAGTTTGGGATACTTTATCATAAATATAAAGAGAAACCTTGGTTTATTCCAAGCAAATTACTTCTTTTTAATTTGAATATCAATCCCAATTTTAGCGAAAATCAAAATATCAAGGGAAAGCAAGAAGAGGATTTTTTCAAATTTAGCCCATCAAATTCGAAACAATATTTTGAATTAAATAATCAAAACAATATTGAAGAATACTTTTTAGAATCCATCGAAAAACTAAAAATATTCCTTAAAGGAGATTTTCCTTTGCAATTAAGATGGGCTGGACGTTTCAATCAATTGAATCAAAAAATAATGAATAATATCCAGATATATGGTCTACTACTTAGCCTGATAAATGTCAGAAAAATTACTATATCCTATATTCAAAGGAAAGAAATGGATCTGGATATAATGAATAGGCATTTAAATCTTACACAATTAATGAAAACAGGAATATTAATTATGGAACCTGCCCGCCTATCTCTAAAAAATGACGGACAGTTTTTTATGTATCAAATCATAGGTATTTCATTGGTTCATAAAAGTAAGCACCAAAGTAATCAAAGATACCAAAAACAAAAAAATGTTGCTAAAAATACAGACAAAAAGAATTCTGATTTGCTTGTTCCTGAAAAAATTTTATCGTCTAGACGCCGTAGAGAATTAAGAATTCTCATTTCTTTCAATTTGAATTTAAAGAATAACACTGGTGTGGATAAAAACACATTAGTTTACAACGAGAACAAGATAAAAAAATGGAGTCAATTTTTGGATGAAAATCAAGATTTTGACATAAAAAAAAATGAATTAATTAAATTCAAGTTCTTTTTTTGGCCTAATTATCGATTAGAAGATTTAGCTTGTATGAATCGCTATTGGTTTGATACCAATAATGGGAGTCGCTTGAGTATGTTAAGGATATATATGTATCCATGATTAACAATTTTTAGTTTCCTAGATATTCTGTTGTTCTATCAATCATATTTTTCTGTCCGTGATCTAAATATATCCATGTTATATGCAAGCAACCAAATGAACATATGCACTGTCTTACATTCCAGTCTAGGATAGTGCAATAATAAGGAAATGACGTAGGAAAAATGTCGTATCAATTAAAGCTAGAAATTAATCGAATCTTCGTACTAAACTATTTGGTATCGTCTTTTTACTATAAAAATGAACTCCAAAATAGAATTTATTAATTGATAAAATCAGGAGTCTATAAAAAAATTCTGATTATTGTGTATACTACATTAAAATTTCTGACATTATTATTACTGCTTAATAAAATAAATATCTGTAAAAAGGGGAGTGTGAAATTATTTTATGGTAAAAAATTCATTTATTTCAATTATTTTTCAAGAACAAGAAGAAAACAAAGAAAACAGAGGATCTGTTGAATTTCAAGTAGTAAGTTTCACCAATAAGATACGTAGACTTACTTCACATTTGGAATTGCACAA